TTTATCCTATTTTTAAGATACTTCTTAATTGAATTCAATTTGAATGGAGGTGATTTGGATTGATGTAAGTACAGGATTACTTTTATCTATTCTCGAAAGCAAAGGTTAAAACTTTATCTTTATATTATTAAATATTACATTATTCGAATAAAAATTGATTTTAAATGAAAATCAAGCCACGACCCTTACGAACCAACCGTTCTTTTGTATTGACCAAGCAAAAACCTCATTCCTTTAACTGCAAAAAAATCTAAAAGCTATTTTTTTTGAATTTTTAAATGTTTTGCGAATCAAGAGTTTTATACATTGTTTAGTTGAGATAAATTCGAAGAAATTGTTCGAATTGTGTAATCTTCAATTATTGATACAGGTAACCGGCCTAAAGCAATTTGATTATAATTCAATTCATGACGATTATAAGTAGAAAGCTCATATTCTTCGGACATTGATAAACAATTTGTTGGACAATACTCAACACAATTACCACAAAATATACAAATTCCAAAATCAATACTGTAATTAAGTAATCGTTTTTTTCGAATATCAGTTTGAAATTTCCAATCTACAACGGGTAGATCTATAGGGCATACACGAACACATACTTCACAAGCAATGCATTTATCAAATTCAAAGTGGATTCGACCTCGGAAACGTTCTGATGTAATCAATTTTTCGTAGGGGTATTGAATAGTTACAGGTAAACGATTCGCGTGGGACAGGGTAATCATGAAACCTTGACCAATATACCTGGCAGCTCGTATTGTTTGTTGACTAGAGTTCAAGAACCGAGTTAGCATAGGGAACATATCTGAATATCTATAAATAAGTTTACTGGTTTCTTTCTCTTGTTTGAGACAAGTTATGAAGAATAGAATATTCTATTCCTTTACAGTGAAAGAAGCTGGAACGAAGTTGTTAATAATAGATTACCTAAAGAAATAGGTAAAAGAAATTTCCATCCAAGATTTAATAGTTGGTCCATTCTTAGTCTTGGTAACGTCCATCTTGTTGCAATAGAAATAAACAAGAACAAATAAGTTTTAGCCAGTGTAATAAAGATACCTATTATTGTTACAAAAACTTTCCCTCTTTTATTTATGTCAAAAATTTCAGGACTAAATAGGTTTGGAATAGAAAGATTCCAACCCCCCAAGTAAAGAACTGTTACAAATAACGAAGAAACTAGTAGATTTAGATACGAAGCAACATAAAATAAGCCAAATTTTATACCTGAATATTCGGTTTGATAACCAGCTACTAATTCTTCTTCTGCTTCTGGTAAATCAAAAGGTAATCTCTCACACTCGGCTAGAGAAGAAATTAGAAAAATGATAAACCCTATAGGTTGACGCCACAAATTCCATCCCCAAAAACCATATTTTGATTGTGTTTCAACTATATCAACTGTACTTAAACTGTTAGATAATCATAGTCGACAATAACATCACTGTTCTCGTCACTATTACAGAACCGTACATGAGATTTTCACCTCATACGGCTCCTCATAGGTCACAAATCAATATAAGAACCTTTCAACTTTATTTATCTTGATGTATTTGTTGATGTGTTTGTAAGATCGATAGAGAATCAAATTCTTATCCTAAGGCCTATAATTAGACTAATGGAATTCTGTCTGCTAGATTTATAATAAAATAATAAAAAAGTGCTTCGGAATTGATCTCATATTTTAAAAATTTTCATTTTTCTTTGTTAATTAAAAACTTTACCCTTGAATGAAAAAAATAATTTTTAGAGGAATATCACATAGATATTTCAACCTATCTTTTTCTCATTTTCGATTACGAAAAAGCATTTAGACATTGCATTACATAACAAGAATTTTATTTCGTTCCTATTCTCCTTTCTCAGAAAAAGAGGCATTATTCGTATTATCAAAAGTAAAAGATTTCTTCGTTTTGATAGTTATTTACTTAATCAGTGGACAGGAACATACTCTGGATCGAAATCATGGGGAGTACTTCTTAATCATTTCTACCAACTTAAAGCCCCAATTCGAATTACTTTTCTATAAAAAAATATCCTATTGGATAATTTAAAGAATCTCCATTACTAATCCTTTGTGTATCTTGGTCTTCCTAACCATCCACTTATTTTTTTTTTGAATCTCTCATTAGGGTAATACCTCTATGGTAATAGTATAGAAAAAAACCCATACAATTGATCTTTTAAACCCGCTTCAAGCCATGATGACTAATCAGCCAATCTTGGGGTAAACAGCCTTGACTGCTTATGTTTACTTTCACTTAATTCTTGTACATAGGAAATGAGATTGAATTCCTTTAACAGCAAATTTATAAGCCGTTTTATTTCACTCATATAACTATCTGGTTTAATTCATCAACCTAATGATGAATAAAAAAATAGATATTCAAATCATTTAACTTTCTTCTTAGAAAGAAAAGAAATGGAGGAATTTTTATGTCTTACCGAATCACACGTAGAGATATTGATAATACACATAGAGTTAATGGTATTTCATAACTAATTGATTGAGCAGCAGCCCTTAATCCACCTAAAAAGGAATATTTATTATTTGATCCATAGCCTGACATAAGTAATCCAACGGGAGCAAGACTTGAAACGGCGATCCATAAAAAAACACCAATACTAAGATCAGCTAGAATAAAGCGATAGCTAAAAGGAATTATTGAATAACTTAGTAAAATGGATATGACTGCTATGGATGGACCAATACTGAATAAACGAGTATCTCCTCTAGACGGAAGAAGATTTTCTTTGAAAAGTAGTTTTGTACCATCTGCTAAAGCTTGAAGCATTCCCAAAGGACCTGCATATTCGGGTCCAATACGTTGCTGTATCTCTGCAGATATTTCTCTTTCTAACCAAACAATTACTAGTACACCCAGTGTGATTCCTAATACAAGAATGAAAATAGGGACAAGCATCCATACGAGCCCATAAACTTCTTTTAAGGATTCCAATCTGAAAAAAGAATGAATAGCTTCTATTTCTGTTATATCAATTATCATTTCAACGATCAACTTCTCCCATAATGATATCTATACTACCTAGTATCGTCATAATATCAGCCAATTTCATTCTTTTAACTAACTGCGGAAGAATTTGCAAGTTGATAAACCCCGGCGGTCGGATTTTCCATCTCCAAGGAAAAACACTCTGATCTCCGATCAGAAAAATTCCCAATTCTCCTTTTGGTGCTTCGACTCTTACATAAAGTTCTTGCTTGGATAATTCAAAAGTTGGAGAAGGTTTTTTACTAATAAATCGATATTCAAAATCATTCCATTCAGGGTCTTTTATTCTATCAAAGCGCCGGCTTTCTAAATTCTCATAGGGCCCCCCTGGAATTCCTTCCAGGGCCTGTTGGATAATTTTTATGGATTCTGTCATTTCGCCGATTCGTACTAAATAACGAGCTAATGAATCTCCTTCTTTTTGCCATTGAATCTCCCAATTAAATTCGTCATAACACTCATAACGATCAACTTTACGAAGATCCCATTGTATTCCGGAAGCTCGTAGCATTGGCCCCGATAAACCCCAATTTAATGCTTCTTCTCCGCCAATAATACCTACGCCTTCAACTCGTTCTAAAAAAATAGGATTTCGTGTAATAAGCTTTTGATATTCAGCAACCCCAGTTAAAAAATAATCGCAAAAATCTAAACATTTATCTATCCAGCCATGAGGTAGATCAGCAGTGACTCCTCCGATACGAAAATAATTATGCATCATGCGCATACCGGTAGCAGCTTCGAATAAGTCATATATCAATTCTCGTTCTCGCAAAATATAGAAAAAGGGGGTCTGTGCCCCAATATCTGCCATAAAAGGGCCAAGCCATAACAAATGGGAAGCGATACGACTTAACTCCAGCATAATAGCTCTAATATAGCTAGCCCTTTTAGGTACTTGAATATTGCCTAGCTGTTCAGGTCCGTTTACGGTTATTGCTTCTGTAAACATAGTAGCTAAATAATCCCAACGTGTTACATAAGGCAAATATTGTATAATTGTTCGATTTTCCGCAATTTTTTCCATTCCTCTATGTAAATAACCCAATATAGGTTCACAGTCAATAACATCTTCACCGTCGAGAGTAACGATTAGTCGAAGAACACCGTGCATTGATGGGTGGTGAGGGCCCATATTGACTATCATGAGGTCGTTTCTTGTAGTTGGTGTAATCATAAGTTTTTCCCGAGTCAGTCTTCCATGCATTGCTGAAAGTAAAAAGAAATTCATCAAAATTTAAACGACTAAGCTCATCAAGACTAAGCTCGTCAAATGATATCATGCTTCAAATTAACGAGTTTTTATTTCTCGAATATCCAACTCATCAATTAATTCTTTATAGCGTCCTCTATTTCTTTTTGACAAATAGGCTAGTAGTCGTTGACGTTTTCCCAAAATTTTTCGCAAACCTTTCTGAGATGAAAAGTCTTTTTTGTGCAATTCCAAATGTGAAGTAAGTCTCCTTATCTTAGTGGTGAAACTGAATACTTGAAATTCAACAGACCCTCTATTTTCTTTATTTTCTTTTTGAGAAATAATAGAAATTACTGAATTTTTTACCATAAAAAACTCTCCTTTCCCCTTGTACAGATATGGATTTTACCGATCAGTAATAAGTATAAGTAATAATAATGCCATTAATTTTGATGTGGTATATACAATAATTTAATCCAAATAACTCCTTTCTGAATTCAAACCAATCAATCGAATTGGAAATTGGATTTAGATAGGAATAGAAAAAGATTGGTACATTTTTGCATCGAAGAATTTAGACCTAAAATTAAGAAGTTTCTATTGATTCATTTGGAAAACTAATTGAGATATTATTCATAATTCATTTCATATTGAATACTAGAATGAGATGTGAGACAAGAAAAGTACGTGATCTGTATATTTGTTTACTTTCATATACCCTATATTATATATAGATTAATATAGATTATATATAGGGTATATAGAAATAGGGTTTAGGGTATATATAGAAAAATTGTATTATTCACAGAATTTCAATCGCGGATACAGATGTATTCTTAACATACTGAAACGACTGCCATTATTGGTATCAAACCAATAACGATTCATACAAGCTAAATCTTCTAATCGATAATTAGGCCAAAGAAAGAACTTTAATTTCATTAATTGATTTTTCTCTCTATCAAGATAATTATTGTCATGTGAAACTCGGCTGCTGTTTTTTATGTTCTTTCTATTCCAAAATACTGGATTTCTATATGTATAATTTTCATTCTTTGAATTGAAACAAATTAGAATTCTCGCTTTTCTACGACGTTTAAACGATAAAATATTTTCTGGAACAAGTAAATCAAAATGATTTTTGTCTCTATTTTCATTTATTCTTTGATGTGGTGAAATTGTTTCATCCAAATTTGTCCTAGAAACATATCTTTGCTCTTGATATTTTTGATTAATTTGATGCTTACTCTTATGAAGCAACGAAATACCTACGGTTTGGTACATAATAAATTGTCCATCTTTTTTTCCAGACAAACGAAGTGGTTCTACAATCAATACCCCCCTCTTCATTAATTCTGAAAGAGTTAAATTACTTTGAATCGGCATTCTATCCAAATTTATTTCTCTCTTTTGAATGGAGGTTATAGTCATTTTTTTTGGATCTATCAGTCTAAGCAGAAGACAATATGCCTTGATATTATTGATCATTCTTTGATTTAAAGTTGTGCACCATTTCAATTGAAAAACCAAATAACGTTTCAGGAAGAAATCTAGTTCTGCTTCTGTATTGCTTTTGTATTGTTTTCTCTTTTTCCCCTTTTTTATGTCCAAGCTTGCATAATTATCTTCAATATCTTTTTGTTGTGAGAGAACGGATCCACGATCTCCTTGACTTATGGGTTCTTTTTCTTCTTGATTTCGATGCTTTTTATTCGAGGCTATCAACAAATTAATCTTTTTCTTTTCATTAATCTTTTTATTTTCACTACTATTTAAATTTAAAAGAAGTAATTTGCTTGGTATAAACCAAGGTTTTGTTTTATATGCCTTATAAAGTAACACAAATTCTGGGAAGAGCCAAAATTCCAGATTCGATATGGGGCGCTTTAGTATTTTTTCATTCATTCCCATCCAATCAAAAAATCCTTTGTGGGGGTTTGGTGAATTGGTTTCTGGAATCATAAGATAAAAAATATTTTTTTTAGAAATTATTTGAGAATTGTTAGTAGGAATTTGAGTATTTTGATTCCTATTGGTATCAATAATGATCCAGGTCTCAATATCGGCTTTTTGGCTAAGATAAAAATTGAAAAATTTCCAATCAAAGTTTTTTCTATCGGCCGATTTTTCCATATATGGAATATCAACCTGTCCTAGATCATTTTGAATAGGGATGTTCCTCAGTATATCAAAAAAGGCCTTTTTAGGCCTGTTATAAGTATAATAAATTTCTTGGTTCTTATTTTCTTGAAAGGGAAATCTATAAAAAAAACATTCCGTTTTATTATCATAATTAATAAATTTATATGATAAAAGATTATATCTATAATATTTTCGAAAATTACTTTTTTCATTGGATAATAAATATACTTCCGATTTTTTTTTGGAACCAACCAATTGGTCTTTTTCATATGAATGCCGTTTGCTTAAATTTTCCTTTTTAACTATACAACGCTGGCGAACTCTATTTCGCCATTTTTCTGGTATTAATCTAGACCATCCGATCTGAGATAAATGGTATTGATAATGTCCTTTTAACCAGTTTTTCCATTGATTCGTTTCATAGCTTGGAAGTTTTTTATTTGCTAATTTCGAATGAATCATTCCTTGTCTTTCAAAAGAATCCTTTATTTTAGACTTAAGAAAAGGGGGGATTCTTTGATATTGAACAACAGATCTTACCGAGTTCCTAATTTGAATTTGTGATAATTTGTAAAATACATATGCTTGTGACACGTAGGATAAGTCATAAAAAATACGTGAATTTTCTTTAATATTACTAATATTATCAAATGGCTTTTTTATAGTCGAAATAAATGTAATTGGAGTTTTCTTTTTTTTATTAATTCTTTCTTGTTTTCTTTCATTATTGTAAATCGATTTATCAATAATTTTTTTTGTTACTTTAAGAAAAAGTTTTGTATTTATTCTGGGAATATTAATGATAGATAAAAATAGATCTGTGTAGATTTTTTCAATGAAAATTTTAAAAAAAGGGGGGAATTTATAGATTAATCGAGCATTTCTTCTTTTTAATATTTGCCATTTTTCGAATCTTTTAGCATTAGAATTTGTTTTGTTAGGACTAAGATTATTTATTCTTGGAGTTACTTTTTTTTTCTCTTTTGAGATTCTTTTTATTTTATTTCGAATTTTACTTGTTCTATCAGCGAGATCCTTCGTTTTTTTTTCCGTCAATGAATAATTTGACGAACTCGGAGATGCAATTTGATTAAATGATTCGTGAATTATCTGATTGCTTATCATGGAATCTTTTTCTTCTTTAAT